GTGACTATCACACGCTGATTTTTCTCCACCAACCATAAAGACATTGGCACCCTATACCTAATCTTTGGTGCCTGAGCAGGAATAGTCGGCACTGCCCTCAGCCTATTAATTCGAGCAGAATTAGCCCAACCAGGGGCCCTCTTGGGCGATGACCAAATTTATAATGTCATTGTTACTGCTCATGCCTTCGTTATAATTTTCTTTATAGTAATACCGATCATGATTGGGGGCTTTGGAAACTGACTTATCCCACTAATGATTGGAGCGCCTGACATAGCATTTCCTCGAATAAACAATATAAGTTTCTGACTCCTACCCCCTTCCTTCCTACTATTACTGGCCTCCTCCGGAGTAGAGGCCGGAGTTGGGACGGGGTGAACCGTGTATCCCCCTCTTGCCGGAAACCTTGCTCATGCAGGAGCCTCTGTAGATTTAGCCATCTTCTCCCTGCATCTAGCAGGAGTATCATCTATTTTGGGGGCCATCAATTTTATTACAACAATCATCAACATGAAACCTCCAGCCATCTCGCAGTACCAAACGCCCTTGTTTGTGTGAGCAATTCTAATTACAGCAGTATTATTATTACTCTCCCTCCCAGTTCTTGCTGCCGGAATTACAATATTACTAACAGACCGAAATCTAAACACAACATTCTTTGACCCCGCCGGAGGTGGGGACCCAATTCTTTACCAACATCTCTTTTGATTCTTTGGCCACCCAGAAGTATATATTCTAATTTTACCAGGGTTTGGCATGATCTCTCATATTGTAGCCTACTACTCAGGCAAAAAAGAACCTTTCGGTTATATAGGAATAGTATGAGCCATAATAGCCATCGGCCTATTAGGGTTTATCGTCTGAGCACATCACATATTTACAGTAGGGATAGATGTAGATACCCGAGCATACTTCACCTCAGCAACAATAATTATCGCGATTCCAACTGGAGTTAAAGTATTTAGTTGGCTAGCTACCCTGCACGGAGGATCAATCAAATGAGAAACTCCAATGCTATGAGCCCTCGGCTTCATCTTCCTTTTTACAGTTGGGGGACTTACTGGCATTATACTGGCTAACTCGTCACTAGACATTGTACTCCACGATACCTATTACGTAGTAGCCCACTTCCACTACGTCCTATCAATAGGAGCCGTTTTTGCGATTATGGGAGCTTTCGTGCACTGATTCCCATTATTTACAGGCTATACAATGCACGACACTTGAACAAAAATTCACTTCGGAACAATATTTGTTGGAGTAAATTTAACCTTTTTTCCCCAACACTTTTTAGGATTGGCCGGCATACCTCGCCGATACTCAGACTACCCAGATGCCTACTCACTATGAAATATTATTTCATCAATCGGCTCTATAGTATCCCTAACAGCAGTTGTTATATTCCTATATATTTTATGAGAAGCATTCTCAGCTAAACGAGAAGTACTTTCCGTTGAACTAACATCAACAAACCCAGAGTGGTTACATGGATGTCCTCCCCCTTATCATACATTTGAAGAGCCAGCCTTTGTACAAGTACAAGCAAATTAACGAGAAAGGAAGGAATTGAACCTCCGTGTCCTGGTTTCAAGCCAGACGCATAACCACTCTGCCACTTTCTTACATAAGATACTAGTAAACAAATATTACCTTGTCTTGTCAAGGCAAAATTGTAGGTTAAAATCCTACGTATCTTAAGCTAATATAGCTTAATGGCACATCCTTCACAACTAGGAATCCAAGACGCGGCCTCCCCTGTAATAGAAGAACTTCTGCACTTCCACGACCATGCTTTAATAATCATTTTCCTAATTAGCACTTTAGTCCTATATATTATTGTAGTGATGGTTACTACCAAACTCACCAACAAGTATATCTTAGACTCACAAGAAATTGAAATCGTATGAACTATCCTACCAGCAGTGATTCTTATTATAATTGCCCTCCCCTCCCTACGAATCCTTTACCTTATAGACGAAGTAAATGACCCCCATTTAACCGTAAAAGCCATAGGCCACCAATGATACTGAAGCTATGAGTATACGGACTACCAAGATTTGGCCTTCGACTCATACATAATCCCGACCCAAGACCTGGCACCCGGACAGTTCCGACTACTTGAAACAGACCATCGAATAGTAGTACCAATGGAGTCCCCTGTACGGGTGCTAATCTCGGCCGAAGACGTCCTGCACTCATGGGCCGTCCCATCCCTAGGTATTAAACTAGACGCTGTGCCAGGACGCCTAAATCAAACATCATTCATCACCTCTCGCCCAGGAGTATTCTACGGACAATGCTCTGAAATCTGCGGGGCCAACCATAGTTTCATGCCAATCGTAGTAGAAGCTGTTCCCCTAGAACACTTTGAAAACTGATCTTCCCTTATACTCAAAGACGCCTCACTAGGAAGCTAAATAGGGCTTAGCGTTAGCCTTTTAAGCTAAAAATTGGTGACTCCCAACCACCCCTTGTGAAATGCCACAATTAAACCCTGCCCCCTGATTTGCAATTCTTGTATTCTCCTGATTAATTTTCCTAATAGTAATTCCCCCTAAAGTACTTAACCATCTACCCACAAACGAAATTATGGCCCCAAGCGCTGAAAAACTCAAATCCAACACCTGAAACTGACCATGGCACTAAACTTATTCGACCAATTTATAAGCCCCACACACATAGGAGTCCCCCTAATGGCCATTGCACTCTCCCTCCCCTGAGCCTTAATCCCATCCCCAACCAACCGTTATCAAACCAACCGACTAGTCACTCTACAAAACTGATTCATTAAAGTTTTTACACAACAGCTGTTAACACCCCTAAATCGAGAAGGCCACAAATGAGCCCTTATCTTAACCTCCCTAATAATCTTTATTCTCACACTAAATATTTTAGGTCTCCTGCCATATACATTCACCCCTACAACACAATTATCATTAAACATAGGATTTGCAGTCCCCCTTTGATTAGCCACAGTTATTATTGGCCTCCGCAATCAACCCACCGCAGCACTAGGCCACCTCTTACCAGAAGGCACTCCTGCCCCCTTAATCCCTGTCTTAATTATTATCGAAACAATCAGCTTATTTATTCGTCCCTTAGCGTTAGGAGTACGACTCACCGCTAACCTAACAGCCGGTCATTTATTAATTCAACTGATCTCAATTGCAACCATTACCCTACTGCCAATAATAACTACAGTTGCCATACTTACCGCCATCCTATTAATGCTCCTAACCCTGCTAGAAGTAGCAGTAGCTATTATTCAAGCTTATGTATTTGTGCTACTACTAAGCCTATATTTACAAGAAAACGTTTAATGGCCCACCAAGCACATGCATATCATATGGTTGACCCAAGCCCATGGCCCCTTACCGGCGCAGTAGCTGCTCTCTTAATAACATCAGGACTAGCAATCTGATTCCATTTCCACTCAACAGCCCTATTAGCATTAGGACTAACACTACTATTACTCACCATATATCAATGATGACGAGATATTGTTCGAGAAAGCACCTTCCAAGGACATCACACCCTCCCCGTCCAAAAAGGGTTACGATACGGGATAATTCTATTTATTACATCAGAAGTCCTATTCTTCCTAGGGTTCTTTTGAGCCTTCTATCACTCCAGCTTAGCCCCAACCCCAGAGTTGGGAGGATGCTGACCCCCCACCGGAATCACAACATTAGACCCATTTGAAGTCCCCCTTCTCAACACCGCTGTACTATTGGCATCAGGCGTAACAGTAACATGGGCCCACCACAGCCTAATAGAAGGAGAACGCAAACAAGCAATCCAATCCCTTACCCTAACAATCTTACTAGGCTTATACTTCACCGCCCTTCAAGCCATAGAATACTATGAGGCACCATTCACCATCGCCGACGGAGTTTATGGGTCAACTTTTTTCGTAGCAACCGGATTCCACGGGCTCCATGTAATCATCGGCTCCACCTTCCTCGCTGTATGCCTTCTCCGACAAATTCAACACCATTTTACATCTAACCACCACTTCGGATTCGAAGCAGCTGCCTGATATTGACATTTCGTAGATGTTGTATGACTATTCTTATATGTCTCTATTTACTGATGAGGCTCATATCTTTCTAGTATTAAATGTTAGTACAAGTGACTTCCAATCACCCAGTCTTGGTTAAAATCCAAGGAAAGATAATGAATTTAATCATAATAATTTTACTCATTTCAACAGCCCTATCCATGGCCCTGGCTACAGTATCATTCTGATTACCTCAAATGAGCCCGGACTCAGAAAAACTATCCCCTTATGAATGCGGGTTCGACCCCCTAGGATCAGCACGACTCCCATTTTCTCTACGATTTTTCCTAATTGCTATTCTATTTCTACTATTTGACCTAGAAATTGCCCTTCTCCTACCACTACCTTGAGGTAATCAACTACCAAACCCAACAGACACCCTACTATGAGCTACAACCATCCTAATCTTACTAACTCTAGGCCTGATTTATGAATGACTACAAGGAGGCCTTGAATGAGCCGAATAGGGCGTTAGTCTAAACAAGACTTCTGATTTCGACTTGGAAAACTACGGTTAAAGTCCGTAACCCCCTTATGACACCAATTTATCTTAGCTTTACCTCTGCATTTACCTTAGGACTTATTGGCCTAACCCTACACCGCACTCACCTTTTATCAGCCCTACTATGCCTAGAAGGAATAATACTGTCCCTATTTATTGCCACCGCCCTATGGGCCTTGCAATACGAATCAACTGCCTTTTCAGCAGCCCCAATTTTATTGCTCGCCTTCTCAGCTTGTGAAGCTAGCGTAGGCCTAGCTATTTTAGTTGCCACTGCCCGAACCCATGGCACAGACCAACTACAGTCCCTAAATCTACTACAATGCTAAAAATTCTAGTACCCACTATCATGCTATTCCCCACAATCTGACTATCCCCCCCAAAATGATTATGAACTACCTCAACACTCCAAAGCCTAATAATTGCCCTAATTAGCCTTACATGGATTAAGTCCTCAGAGACGGGATGAACCTGCTCTGGCCCATATATAGCCACAGATGCCCTATCCGCCCCCCTGTTAGTACTAACGTGCTGACTACTACCACTCACAATTCTGGCTAGCCAAAACCACATTAAAACAGAGCCTATCAATCGCCAACGAACATATATTACACTACTAGCATCACTGCAAACTTTCCTAATCATAGCGTTTGGAGCCACAGAAATCATTATATTCTATATTATATTTGAAGCAACCCTTATCCCTACTTTAATTATTATTACCCGATGGGGCAACCAAACTGAACGACTAAGTGCAGGTACATACTTTTTATTTTATACCTTAACGGCCTCTCTCCCATTACTAATTGCCCTATTACTATTACACCGAGATGCAAACACATTATCCATACTTATTATCCAACACATGCACCCCTTAAACCTAACATCTTGGGGGGATAAAATCTGATGACTCGCTTGTTTATCCGCCTTCTTAGTTAAAATACCATTGTACGGCGTACACCTCTGACTGCCAAAAGCTCACGTAGAGGCCCCTGTAGCAGGATCCATAGTACTAGCAGCCATTCTTCTAAAACTAGGAGGCTACGGCATAATACGAATAATAATTGTATTAGACCCCTTGTCCAAGAACCTAGTATACCCTATTATTGTATTAGCCTTATGAGGTGTAATCATAACAGGATCTATCTGCCTCCGACAAACAGACATAAAATCGCTAATCGCTTACTCCTCCGTAAGCCACATAGGCTTAGTAGCAGGAGGTATCTTAATTCAAACTCCATGAGGCTTTACCGGAGCCTTAGTGTTAATAATCGCACACGGCCTAGTATCTTCCGCCCTATTCTGTTTAGCCAACACAACATATGAACGAACTCACAGCCGAACAATAATTTTAACCCGAGGCCTGCAAGTACTTTTCCCATTAACAGCAACATGATGACTCATCTCAAACCTAGCAAACTTAGCTCTGCCCCCCCTGCCTAACCTAATAGGCGAGTTAGTAATTATTACAGCAATATTTAACTGATCCCCTTGAACCCTGGCCCTTACCGGGGCAGGCACATTAATCACGGCAGCTTACTCCCTCTATCTATTCCTATTAACCCAACGAGGCCCCCTCCCCCAACACATAATCAATTTACAACCATTCCATACACGAGAACACCTCCTAATAACAATACACCTTCTCCCCCTCCTACTACTAATTACCAAACCAGAAGTCATATGAGGCTGATGATACTGTAGATATAGTTTAATGCAAAACATTAGATTGTGGTTCTAAAAATAGAGGTTAAACCCCCCTTATCCACCGAAAGAGGCCCGAGGCAGATAAGGATTGCTAATCCTTTCACCCATGGTTAAACTCCATGGCTCATTCAATCCCCTTCTTAATTAAAGCTCCTAAAGGATAATAGTACATCCGTTGGTCTTAGGAACCAAAAACTCTTGGTGCAACTCCAAGTAGCAGCTATGGTAAATAATGTTATAACCACTACCCTCTTATTAATATTAATTATTTTAATACTGCCCTTAATTACAACACTAAACCCAAAACCCCTAAATCAGGACTGACACCTTAAACACGTTAAAACCGCAGTCAACACTGCATTCATTATCAGCATAATCCCCCTATTGACGTTCCTAGATTCAGGAACAGAATGTATTATCACCACTTGAAATTGAATAAATATCATAAACTTTGACATCAATATTAGCTTTAAATTTGACCACTACTCCCTAATCTTTACCCCTATTGCTCTGTATGTGACATGATCCATTTTAGAGTTTGCATCATGATATATACACTCGGACCCCCACTTAAACCGGTTCTTTAAATACTTACTAATATTCCTAGTAGCAATAATTATTTTAGTAACCGCTAACAACCTATTCCAACTATTCATCGGATGAGAAGGAGTCGGAATCATATCATTCCTACTAATCGGATGATGACATGGACGAGCTGATGCTAATACAGCAGCCCTTCAAGCAGTAATCTATAACCGAATCGGAGACGTAGCTTTAATCTTAGCCATTGCCTGAATCGCAATAAACCTAAACTCATGAGAAATTTCACAAATTTTCATACTATCCAAAGACTTTGACATGACCCTACCTTTAATAGGATTTATTTTAGCCGCCATAGGAAAATCTGCACAATTTGGATTGCACCCCTGACTCCCAGCAGCCATAGAAGGCCCAACCCCAGTGTCCGCCCTGCTTCACTCAAGCACAATAGTAGTAGCAGGCATTTTCCTACTAATTCGACTACACCCCTTAATAGAAAATAACCAACTAGCCTTAACTACATGCCTATGCGTTGGAGCCCTAACAACCCTGTACACCGCTGCTTGCGCCCTCACTCAAAACGACATTAAAAAAATTGTAGCATTTTCAACATCCAGTCAACTAGGATTAATAATAGTAACGATTGGATTAAACCAACCCCAACTAGCCTTCCTGCACATTTGCACCCACGCCTTCTTTAAAGCCATACTATTCTTGTGCTCAGGTTCAATTATTCACAGCCTAAATGATGAACAAGACATCCGAAAAATAGGAGGACTATTTAAACTAATGCCATTCACCTCGTCCTGCCTGACCATTGGCAGCCTTGCACTCACAGGCATACCATTCTTAACAGGATTTTTCTCAAAAGACGCAATTATTGAAGCCCTTAACACCTCCCACCTGAACGCCTGAGCCCTAACACTAACACTAATCGCCACATCATTCACCGCAGTATACAGCCTACGAGTAGTGTACTTTGCACTCATAGGTACCCCACGATTCTTACCATTATCCCCAATTAATGAAAATCACCAAGAAGTAGTCGCATCCATCCAACGCCTAGCCTGAGGAAGCATCATCGCCGGCCTTATCATTACCCTAAATTTCCTGCCTTCAAAAACCCAAATCATAACAATACCTCCCCATATAAAACTAGCAGCACTGACAGTGACAATTGTGGGCCTAATTATTGCCCTAGCCATGGCTACCTCAACCTCAAAACAAATCAAAATCCTACCCACCCTACCACCACACAACTTCTCCAACATACTAGGATTCTTCCCACCAATCATTCACCGATCAATGCCTAAATTTGGCCTCACCCTTGGGAAACAAGCCACAAAACTAGACCGGCAATGAATTGATATGGGACCTAAAGGATCCCATTATATTCACCACTACATTTCTTCACTATTCGACAATGTAAGTCCCAACATTATCAAAATCTATTTAACTATATATCTAATAACCACCGCCCTGATCACAGCCCTTGTCTTTATTATTTAAACCGCCCGAAGAGCACCTCGACTTAATCCACGAGTTAACTCCAAAACCACAAACAAACACAACAACAACACCCACGCGCAGACAACCAATAACCCCCCTCCAAAAGAATACATTAAAGATACCCCTCCAATGTCCCCCCGTACTACAAAAAACTCCTTAAACTCATCTACAACCAAATGACCTCCGTACCCCCCTCAAAAGTACAACATAACAACCCCTGCCCCTAATAAATATACTAAAACGTACACCTTAACCGACCCAGCCCCCCACGCCTCAGGAAAAGGTTCAGCTGCCAACGCCGCCGAATATGCAAACACAACTAACATTCCCCCCAAATAAATCAAAAACAGCATTAAACCAACTAACGACCCCCCATGCCCTACCAAAATCCCACACCCAACACCAGCTGCAACTGCTAACCCCAAAGCTGCAAAATAAGGTGCAGGATTAGAAGCTACCCCCACCAACCCTACCACCAAGCACAACAAAAATAAATCAACAAGATATATCATAGTTCTCACCAGGATTTTAACCAGGACTAATGACTTGAAAAACCACCGTTGTAACTCAACTACAAGAACCATGGTAACCCGAAAAACCCACCCACTAATCAAAATCATAAACGACGCACTAATTGACCTCCCTGCTCCTTCCAATATTTCCGCATGATGAAATTTTGGTTCACTATTACTTCTATGTTTAATTACACAAATCCTCACAGGCTTATTTCTAGCAATACATTACACCTCCGACATTTCAACCGCCTTCTCATCCGTTGCTCACATCTGCCGAGACGTAAATTACGGATGACTTATCCGAAACCTACATGCTAACGGAGCATCATTCTTCTTTATTTGCATTTACCTCCACATTGGACGAGGCCTCTACTACGGCTCATACCTGTACAAAGAAACATGAAACATAGGGGTAGTATTGCTATTATTAGTTATAATGACCGCATTCGTTGGATACGTCTTACCCTGAGGACAAATATCTTTCTGAGGCGCCACAGTAATTACAAACCTCTTATCAGCAGTGCCATACATAGGAGACACCCTGGTACAATGAATCTGAGGGGGATTTTCAGTAGACAAAGCAACGCTAACCCGATTCTTCGCCTTCCACTTTCTCCTCCCCTTCGTAGTAGTAGCAGTAACAGCACTACACGCCCTATTTCTACACGAAACAGGCTCAAACAACCCAATAGGCCTAAACTCCAACGCAGATAAAATCACCTTCCACCCCTACTTCTCCTATAAAGACCTTCTAGGCTTCATCATCCTCATTACAACCTTAGCATCCCTAACCCTATTTACACCAAACCTTCTCGGAGACCCAGAAAACTTTACCCCAGCAAACCCTCTAGTAACCCCCACCCACATCAAACCAGAGTGGTACTTCCTATTTGCCTATGCAATCCTACGATCTATTCCAAACAAGCTAGGAGGAGTACTAGCCCTATTATTCTCAATTTTAGTTCTACTAATAGTCCCCTTTCTACACACCTCTAAACAACAAGGATTAACATTCCGACCACTGTCCCAACTCCTATTCTGACTATTAGTAGCTGACGTCCTAATCTTAACCTGGATCGGAGGCATACCAGTTGAACACCCCTTTATCCTAATTGGACAAATTGCCTCCGTACTCTACTTCGCACTAATCTTAATCATCTCCCCCCTAGCCGGATGACTAGAAAACAAACTAATTGACTTCAACTGCCCTAGTAGCTTAGTCCACAAAGCACCGGTCTTGTAAACCGGAAATCGAAGGTTAAAATCCTTCCTAGCGCCAGAAAAGAGAGATTTTAACTCCCACCCCTAACTCCCAAAGCTAGAATTCTAAACTAAACTATTTTCTGACAAACACACCCCTACATCAACCCAAATGCTATGGTATAGTGCATAATATGCACTATATGGCATATATGGTATAGTACATATAATGCATGATTTTACATAATGGTTTAAATACATAAAACTAATATTCCCCTACAAATTCAGCAAACCAAGGCAAATTCAACTCAACATGATATGAAATCGACCAGTAAATACCTAAAATAGATTAATCCCACACAACTTGGTAACTTAAATGGAAAAATTGTAGTTCTAAATTTTTAGTCGACCTCTACATATTCCTTGTTTGTTCAACATGAATTTCCGAGAAAAGAATATGTAGTAAGAAATCATCAATAATTTATTTAAAAACATAAAACTCATGATAGTCAAGGACATAACCTAAAAACTCAATCCTAATTACACTATTACTGGCATAAGTAAATGACTCATCAACATTAAATAAGAAATCCCCATGCCAAGGCACTATATTCAGCAGACATTTGGTATTTTTTATTTTTTAGGTCTCTTTCATCTAGCATTTACAAGTGTTCGATAAAGCTTAAACAGGAAGGTAGTCCATACCTGAATTAATGTTATCATGGAATGACTGTTAATGATATAATGACATACACTTTAATAATATCACATAACTCTTATTAGTGCATACGTCACAATCCTTGACTCCACATTACTACTCAGTAATTTCCCCCCTCGTGCGGCAAACCCCCCTTACCCCCCGCGCCGTTCAAGTCCTATTGATCCTGTCAAACCCCTAAACCAGGTAAGGCTCGATTGGCATGTCAACAAGTTTATGTGTGTTGATATATAGTGTTACAAATTTAAATTATATTATATAGCTAGCGTAGCTTAAATAAAAGCATAACACTGAAGATGTTAAAATGGGCCCTAGAAATGTTCCGCAAGCACAAAGGCTTGGTCCTGACTTTACCATCAGCTTTGGCCCAATTTATACATGCAAGTATCCGCACCCCCGTGAGAATGCCCTCAATCCTTAACCCAAGGACGAGGAGCTGGCATCAGGCACATTTTACTTTTTGCCCAAGACGCCTTGCTTAGCCACCCCCCCAAGGGATTTCAGCAGTAACAGATATTAAGCCATGAGTGTAAACTCGACTTAGTTATGGCCACAAGGGTCGGTAAAATTCGTGCCAGCCACCGCGGTTATACGAAAGACCCTAGTTGATGGATACGGCGTAAAGGGTGGTTAAGGACTACAAAAAATAAAGCTAAAGATCCTCTAGGTAGTCATACACACTGCGAGGAAACGAAGCCCAAACACGAAAGTAGCTTTAAACAAATCCTGATGCCACGAAAGCCAAGAAACAAACTGGGATTAGATACCCCACTATGCTTGGCTGTAAACCCAGATGTCACCTTACATATACATCCGCCAGGGTACTACGAGCGCAGCTTAAAACCCAAAGGACTTGGCGGTGTCTCAGACCCACCTAGAGGAGCCTGTTCTAAAACCGATAACCCCCGTTAAACCTCACCACTTCTTGTCCCCTCCGCCTATATACCGCCGTCGTCAGCTTACCCTGTGAAGGTTTAACAGTAAGCAAAATGGGCACACCCAAAAACGTCAGGTCGAGGTGTAGCGTACGAAGTGGGAAGAAATGGGCTACATTTTCTTTACAAAGAATATTACGAATGGTGTAATGAAACATATACCTGAAGGTGGATTTAGTAGTAAAAAGTAAACAGAGCGCACTTTTGAATTAGGCTCTGAGACGCGCACACACCGCCCGTCACTCTCCCCTTATATATACCATCCAAACATTCCTAATAATTTACAAACCAACACGGGGAGGCAAGTCGTAACATGGTAAGTGTACCGGAAGGTGCACTTGGACTAATCAGGCCGTGGCTGAGATAGTCAAGCATCTCCCTTACACCGAGAAGACATCCATGCAAGTTGGATCGCCCTGAGCCAAATAGCTAGCTTAACCCCCCAAATAATTAAAACAACATTAAAACATTTTACAAGACCAAAACAAACCAAACCAAAACATTTTACCGCCCTAGTATGTGAGACAAAAAAGGCGCACCCTATTTTAAAGCTTTAGTAAAAGTACCGCAAGGGAATGCTGAAAGAGAAATGAAATAAATTACCCAAGCACAATAAAGCAGAGACTTAACCTCGTACCTTTTGCATCATGATTTAGCCAACCCCCCTGAGCAAAAAGAATTTTAGTTCAAGCCCCCGAAACTAAGTGAGCTACCCCGGGACAGCCAACAAACTATTGGGCCAACCCATCTCTGTGGCAAAAGAGCGGGAAGATCCCCGGGTAGAGGTGACAGACCTACCGAACTTAGTTATAGCTGGTTGCCTAGGAAATGAATAGAAGTTCAGCCTCGTACCCCTCAACTCATACAAAATACTAAACGAGCTAGAGAAACCCACGAGAGTTAGTCATAGGGGGTACAGCCCCTATGAAGCAGAATACAATCTCCACAGGAGGTTACAGATTATATTAACCAAGATACCGCCGCTCCAGTGGGCCTAAAAGCAGCCACCTGAACAGAAAGCGTTAAAGCTCTAGCAGCACAAAATCCACTATCCAAATATCATATCTAAAACCCCTAAAAATACTAGGCTATCCCATGCAAACATGGAAGAAATACTGCTAAAATGAGTAATAAGAAGTAAACACACTTCTCCAGGCCTATGTGTAAGCCAGACCGGATCCACCACTGGCAATTACCGAGCCCAATAAAAGAGGGCACTATGAACACATTACATAACAAGAAATTATCATATAACCAGATCGTTAACCCCACACCGGAAGGCCATATAAAGGAAAGACTAAAAGAAAAGGAAGGAACTCGGCAAACACAAGCCTCGCCTGTTTACCAAAAACATCGCCTCCTGCAAAAATCAAAGTATAGGAGGTCTTACCTGCCCAGTGACAAGTTAAACGGCCGCGGTATTTTGACCGTGCAAAGGTAGCGCAATCACTTGTCTTTTAAATGAAGACCTGTATGAATGGTAGAACGAGGGCTTAACTGTCTCCCCTTTCAAGTCAATGAAATTGATCTGCCCGTGCAGAAGCGGACATACAAATACAAGACGAGAAGACCCTTTGGAGCTTAAGACACAAGATCAACTATGTCAATGCAACAAAATATTAAATCAAACTAAATAGCACATGATCTCTATCTTCGGTTGGGGCGACCACGGAAGAAAACAAAGCTTCCATGAGGACTGAGGCCACAGGCCTTAAAACCAAGAAAGACATTTCTAAGTGACAGAACATCTGACCCTTAAGATCCGGCTAACCAAGCCGACCAGCGGACCAAGTTACCCTAGGGATAACAGCGCAATCCCCTTTAAGAGTCCATATCGACAAGGGGGTTTACGACCTCGATGTTGGATCAGGACATCCTAATGGTGCAGCCGCTACTAAGGGTTCGTTTGTTCAACGATTAAAGTCCTACGTGATCTGAGTTCAGACCGGAGTAATCCAGGTCAGTTTCTATCTGTAATGACACTTCTTCCTAGTACGAAAGGACCGGAAAAAGAGGGCCCATATTAAAAACACGCCCTACCCCTAATTAATGAAAACAACTAAATTAAATAAAGGGAGAACATAACTAACAAATCAAGATAAAATTATTAAGATGGCAGAGCCCGGTAATTGCAAAAGACCTAAGCCCTTTCAGCCGGAGGTTCAAATCCTCCTCTTAATTATGACTAATGTATTTACATATTTAATTAATCCATTAGCCTACATCGTGCCTATCCTTCTAGCAGTAGCCTTCCTAACCCTAATTGAACGAAAAGTCCTAGGCTACATACAATTACGAAAAGGCCCTAACGTAGTAGGCCCATATGGATTATTACAGCCAATCGCAGATGGCCTCAAACTATTCATTAAAGAGCCCATTCGCCCCTCAACCTCCTCTCCTATATTATTCTTAGCTACCCCCATACTAGCCCTAACCTTAGCAATGATACTCTGAGCACCCGTACCAATACCCTACTCACTAACAGACATGAATCTAAGCATACTATTTATCCTAGCCCTCTCAAGTCTAGCAGTATACTCCATCCTAGGGTCAGGATGAGCCTCCAATTCAAAATATGCCCTAATTGGAGCCCTACGAGCAGTAGCCCAAACAATCTCATATGAAGTAAGTCTAGGCTTAATCCTACTCTCTATCATTATCTTTACGGGAGGCTTCACCCTACAAATATTTAACACGACCCAAGAAGAAATTTGACTCCTCCTCCCAGCATGACCTTTAGCCGCCATATGATATATCTCTACCCTAGCAGAAACAAACCGAGCCCCCTTTGACTTAACAGAAGGAGAGTCAGAGTTAGTCTCCGGATTTAATGTAGAATATGCCGGAGGCCCCTTCGCACTATTCTTCCTAGCAGAATACGCCAATATCCTACTGATAAATACACTATCCACTATTCTATTCTTAGGCGCAACCTACACCCCTACCACCCCAGAATTTGCCTCATTCAACATCATAACAAAAGCCGCACTTCTATCCATAATATTCTTATGGGTGCGCGCCTCATACCCCCGCTTCCGATATGACCAACTAATACACTTAGTATGAAAAAACTTCTTACCTATGACATTAGCCTTGATTCTATGACACATCTCCCTCCCCATTGCCCTCTCAGGCCTGCCCCCACAACTATAATAGGAGCTGTGCCTGAAGGTTATAGGGCCACTTTGATAGAGTGACTAACGAGGGTTAAAATCCCCCCAGCTCCTTAGAAAGAAGGGACTCGAACCCATATTATGGAGATCAAAACTCCAAGTGCTCCCATTACACCACTTCCTAGTAAGATCAGCTAAATTAAGCTTTTGGGCCCATACCCCAAAAATGTAGGTTAAACTCCTTCTCTTACCAATGAGCCCCTTCATCGCCACAATCATGCTGTCCAGCCTAGGACTAGGTACAACCCTAACCTTCATAAGCTCCCATTGACTTCTAGCATGAATAGGACTTGAAATCAACACACTAGCAATCATTCCACTAATAGCCCAACACCATCACCCACGAGCAGTAGAAGCTACTACTAAATATTTTTTGGCCCAAGCTACTGCTGCCGCAACAATCTTATTTGCTAGCACCATTAATGCTTGATTTACAGGGGAATGAAACATTAACTGCCTTTCCCACCCAATTGCAACTACACTAATAATTATAGCGCTAGCATTAAAAGTAGGTCTAGCACCAATACACTTCTGAATACCCCCCGTTATACAAGGATTAAGTCTCCCCACTGGGCTAATCATAGCCACATGACAAAAACTGGCACCATTAGCACTAATTATGCAAATAGCCCAATACACACACCCACAACTACTAACCCTATTAGGACTATCATCAGTATTAGTAGGAGGCTGAGGGGGCCTAAACCAAACCCAACTACGAAAAATTATAGCCTACTCCTCCATTGCTCACCTAGGCTGAATAATTATTATTACACAATTTAAACCACAACTAACTATACTAGCCCTACTAACCTACATCATCATAACATCCACACTATTCCTAACATTCAAATCACTACAAACCACAAAAATCAATACACTAGCACTAACCTGAGCCAAAACCCCCATCATCACAACCACCACTGCCCTATCCTTATTATCATTGGGAGGCCTACCTCCTATAACAGGATTTATGCCAAAATGATTAATCCTGCAAGAACTCACATTACAAAAATTACCACTAACAGCAACTATTATAGCATTAAGCGCCCTACTCAGCCTATATTTTTACCTACGACTATGTTACTCCATAACCCTGACAATTGTACCAAACACAAACTCCTCCCAGACTCCATGACGTCTACAAAATACACAAAACACAATACACCTAGCAACCTTCATTACCATAACCATCATAATACTACCTCTAACACCCCTAGCCCAAGCAATAATAACCTAGAGATTTAGGATAACACCAGACCAAAAGCCTTCAAAGCTTTAAGTAGGAGTGAAAATCTCCTAATCCCTGTAATAAGACTTGCAAGACTTTATCTCACATCTTCTGAATGCAACCCAGACACTTTAATTAAGCTAAAGCCTTACTAGATGAGAAGGCCTCGATCCTACAAACTCTTAGTTAACAGCTAAGCGCTTAAACCAGCGAGCATTCATCTACTTCCCCGCCTACTCTAACAAAGGCGGGGCAAGCTCCGGCAGGGATTTGAGCCTGCGCCTTTGGGTTTGCAACCCAATATGACATACACCACAGAACTATGATAGGGAAAGGACTTAAACCTTCGTTCATGGAGCTACAATCCACCGCCTAACCTTCGGCCACCCTACCT